AAATAAATGTTTAAATGTCCTTCAAAAGTAAGTAAATAAATGCGAAACATATAAAAGGCGGTTAATCCTGCCGTAGAATAAGCTATTATTGCAAAAATAGGTGAATACAACCAACTATCATTAAGAATTTCATCTTTGGACCAAAAACAAGCAAGAGGTGGAATACCACAAAGAGACAGTGTACCTAATAAAAAAGAAATTTTTGTAATTGGTACATGTTTTCTTAAACCTCCCATAAGAACCATATTCTGACTTTTATCTGGAGAATATCCAACAATAGCTTCCATCGAATGAATAATAGATCCAGATCCTAAAAACAACAATGCTTTCGAATAAGCATGAGTAATCAAATGAAATAAAGCAGCTCGATACGAACCCATACCTAAAGCTAACATCATATAACCCAATTGAGACATTGTAGAATAAGCTAAACCTCTCTTAATATCTTTTTGAGCAAGAGCTAAAGTAGCTCCTAAAAATAATGTTATTATACCTATCAAAGATATTATATTTAATATATAAGGTATAACTATGAAAAGAGGAAGAAGCCTAGCTACAAAAAAAATTCCTGCTGCTACCATGGTAGCAGCATGTATAAGAGCTGAAATAGGGGTAGGCCCTTCCATGGCATCGGGTAACCAAACATGAAGGGGAAATTGAGCAGATTTAGCAACTGCGCCAGCAAATAATAGGAAAGCACAGAAAGTAACAAATAAAGGATTAACTTCATTATTATAAACCAAATTATTGAATATTTCAAACAAATCCCGAAATTCAAAACTACCTGTTATCCAATAAAAACCTAAAATTCCTAATAATAACCCAAAATCTCCAACACGATTAGTTACAAACGCTTTCTGACAAGCATTCGCCGCACTGGGTCGGGTGAACCAAAAACCTATTAATAGATAAGAACACATTCCAACCAATTCCCAAAAAATATAAATTTGTATTAAATTAGAACTAGTAACTAATCCCAACATTGAAGTATTGAAAAAACTCATATAAGCAAAAAATCTCACGTATCCTCGATCATGAGACATATAATTATCACTATAAATAAGAACCATAACCCCAACACTAGTGATTAATATTGACATAATAGAAGTAAGTGGGTCAATTAAGGAGCCGAACTCTAAAGAAAAATCATTATTGATGGTCCAAGACCATACATATTGATAGACAGAATTGTTATTTAGTTGCTGAATAAAGAAATGGGCTGAAAAAATCATAACTATACTTAATAATAAAACACTCGGAAAAGCCCACATACGGCGAAGATTTTTAGTTGCCGTTGGAAAAAGTAGAAGTCCTGCTCCTATTAACATAGGAACTGGAAGGGGAATGAACGGTATGATCCATGAATATTGATATGTATATTCCATATAAAAATAAATAAAAAAATTATCTTAATTAATTGTTTCTGATTCACCAGTTCTTATTTCTTTTCTTTTGAAAGCGGTCGATTAATAAAAAAATTAAGATATATAAAATACAACTTAAATAGAATTTCATTTTCCAACCTTAATTATTCGGAATCTTTCCAAACTACTTCAAATATTTCAAATGAAGATGAAGAATTAGGGTTAGTCAAATGATATAAACAAGTTACGAGCGAAAAATAAATATGTACTTTAATTTATTATTAGTTTAATTTATTATTTATTAGTTTAATTTATTATTAGTTTATTATTAATATTGAATTATTAATATGAAATTTTATGAAGATAAAAACGAAAAATGGCAATTTCGATCTAATTATTACGTAATACAATAATTTATTTATATCTATAGAGCAAGGCTAAATAATGACAACAAAAAGGTAGTTAATAGGAATCATAGGGCCCATAACTTGACTCATAAAACCTATTTATTGCAGTTTGGTTCGGTTATTCCCAATCATTAACGAATTTTTTTAGAACTAATGTCTTCGATTACAATAAAAACTATTTATAAGAAATGCTTTGCTATCCTAAACTTTTTTATCTAAAATAAAAACGGAGGGGCAAAAAAAAATGGCTTTTATTTTAGTTTTAGAAAGTGTTTTGTATATTTTAATCAATTAACTACATAGGACCATTCGAATTTAAAATAAAAATTAAAATTAAATGTCCTCTTTCTTCGAACTTGACCCATTTTTTTAATTTAATATAATAAAAAAAAAATTATTACAGTTTTTTTTTATTAATCTTAAGCGGAAGAGGAATTGAGTTTTTAAACCTTTCCATGTATTTTATTCCATGTAAGAATGGAACATGACAAAAATAGAAAGTAAAGACCCCCAACCCCTTTTGTTTGTATTTTTTATTTTATCAACTTCAATCTATTCTATTTGGCATAGTAGATCGTATTGTTCTTAGTAATATTTGTAATATTTTAAACAATTTTTCCAAACACCAAGGGAATGCAATTTCTAGAATAGCTAGCTAGAGATATAGTAAAGAACAGTTGATTTTGAACACTAGATGTCTTTCACATCCAACCGATGAACCGATTATAATTTTAAAATGGCAGTTCCAAAAAAGCGCACCTCTAGTTCCAAAAAACGTATTCGTAAAAATCTTTGGAAAAAAAAAGGATATTGGGCAGCATTGAAAGCTTTTTCATTAGCGAAATCTCTTTCTACCGGTAACTCAAAAAGTTTTTTTTGTGTGACAAATAAATAATTAAACAATAGACTAAATAATATGAATAGGTCTAATTCAAAAAAATGATTCTAATTTTTGTTAGAATTTTTTTTTGTAAAATTTCCAAGTTATCAAGAATATAAATAATATTAATCGAATAATAATAGATTATTATCTAAATTAATATTTCATTTGTTATTAAAACAAAATGAATTCCATTCTCTAATAGCAATAACAATATAAAATGGAATTCATTTTGTTATTTTTTAGTTCGAGCCATGACAAAATTATCTCGTTACAAATGTTGCTTTTATTTTCAGGAGACCATAAATAAAGTAATAAAAAAGTAATAAACTAAAAAATGAAAAATCCCGTTGTTAGTTAACTGAAAAAAAGGATACTCTAAAATAAAAATAACTAATAAACAAAAGATAAGATTATTAATATTATTAAAGAAAACGTTTAGATTAAATGCCTGATTTTGAAACAAATTTTTAGTCATCAATTTGAATGTTTCCTAAAAAAATATTGAATTAACCCTCCCAATCTCGACGATTGAATAAAAATAGGTTATTATGATTTTGAATAAGCCGCTATGGTGAAATCGGTAGACACGCTGCTCTTAGGAAGCAGTGCTAGAGCATCTCGGTTCGAGTCCGAGTAGCGGCATGGCTTTTTCTAAAAGAGTAAGCCCTATAATGAATTCAATTCCCTATTTCAATTCCTATAATTGAGAATCCCTTTAATAAATTTTATGATAGTTTCAACTTTAGAGCGTATATTAACTCATATATCCTTTTCGATCATTTCAATTGTAATTACAATTCATTTGATAACTTTATTTGTCGATGAAATCGTAGGACTATATGATTCATCCGAAAAGGGCATGATAGCTACTTTTTTCTGCATAACAGGATTATTAGTTATTCGTTGGATTTATTTTGGGCATTTACCATTAAGCAATTTATATGAATCATTAATTTTTCTGTCGTGGGGTTTTTCCATTATTCATATGATTCCGTATTTTAAAAAACATAAAAACCATTTAAGCGCAATAACGGCGCCAAGTGTTATGTTTACCCAGGGTTTCGCTACTTCAGGTCTTTTAAATGAAATGCATCAATCTGCAATATTAGTACCGGCTCTCCAATCACATTGGTTAATGATGCACGTAAGTATGATGGTGTTGAGCTATGCAGCTCTTTTGTGTGGATCATTATTATCACTAGCTCTTCTAGTCATTACATTTCGAGAATCCATAAGGATTTTTAGTAAAAGCAAAAATTTGTTAACTGAGCAATTTGCCTTTGGTGAGATTCAATACGTGAATGAAAGAAACAATGTGTTAAAAAACACTTCTTTGATTTCTTCTCAGAATTATTACAGATATCAATTAATTCAACAATTGGATCGATGGAGTTATCGTATTATTAGTTTAGGATTTACCCTTTTAACCATAGGTATTCTTTCGGGAGCAGTATGGGCTAATGAAGCATGGGGATCCTATTGGAATTGGGATCCAAAAGAAACTTGGGCATTTATTACTTGGACCATATTTGCGATTTATTTACATATCCGAACAAATAAAAATTATGAAACTGAAAATTCTGCAATTGTGGCCTCAATGGGCTTTCTTATAATTTGGATATGTTATTTTGGGGTTAATCTATTAGGAATAGGGTTACATAGTTATGGTTCATTTACATTACCATCTAATTGAATCTAATTGAATTTCTAATTGAATTTAAAGTACTTGACAACGAAAAGCCTAGGGCAGCATACATTATGAAATCCTTATATCAACCATCAAGAACCATTTGAATCATTCTATTTCCATTACTTGATTCAAATGGTTCTCAAAATGTCAAAATATCTGGTTATATTTTTATAATAGAATTCCAATTTTTTTATTTAACTTAAAAGCTGAAAAAGACTTTTTTTGGACAATGAACGATTTTTAAAATCATCGTATTTTTTTTTATTGACAAAAACTATCTATAAAAAAAATTTGATAGAATAGCTTCGACCTTCTCAACTGATAATGAGAAAACGAAATCGGGATAAATACCAATACCTATTACCGGTAAAAGGATCGAAATCGAAATAAATAACTCGCGCGGTCCAGAATCAAAAAAATAAGAGTTTTTGGGGACATTAAAAAGCTTGTATCCATAGAACATCTGGCGTAACATAGATAATGAATAAATAGGAGTTAATATCATTCCAATTGCCATTACAAAAGTAATTAAGATTTTTGTTATTAAAAGATATTTTTGGCTAGTAAGTATTCCAAAAAAAACTACCAATTCGGCAACAAAACCGCTCATGCCCGGTAATGCAAGCGAAGCCATTGATAAGATACTGAAAGTCGTGAATATTTTTGGAATTGAGACGGCCATTCCGCCCATTTCGTCGAGGTAAACAAGTCGTATTCTATCATAACTCGTTCCGGCCAAGAAAAAAAGTGCAGCGCCAATAAATCCGTGAGAAATTATTTGTAAAATGGCCCCGTTGAGCCCTGTATCGCTTATAGAACCAATTCCTATAATTATGAAACCCATATGAGATACAGAAGAATAGGCTATTCGTTTTTTTAAATTACGCTGACCCGGAGATGTTAAAGCTGCATAGATAATTTGAATTGTGCCTACTATCATCAACCAGGGAGAAAATATAGAATGGGCATGGGGTAATAATTCCATATTGATCCGAACCAACCCATATGCTCCCATTTTTAATAAGATTCCGGCTAAAAGCATACAAGTACTATAATGTGCCTCTCCATGGGTGTCTGGTAACCATGTGTGTAGGGGTATGATCGGTGATTTGACAGCAAAAGCAATAAGAAATCCAATATAAAATATTATTTCCAGTGCTACAGGATACGATTGATTAGCTGATGTTTCAAAATTTAATGTCGGTTCATTGGAGCCGTATAAACCAATACCCAGAACTCCTATTAATAAAAAAACGGAACCTCCAGCAGTGTACAAAATAAATTTTGTAGCTGAATACAAACGTTTCTTTCCACCCCACATGGATAGAAGTAGATAAACGGGAATTAATTCTAACTCCCACATGATGAAAAAAAGTAAAAGGTCTTGAGAAGAAAATAGTCCTATTTGCCCACTATACATTGCTAACATTAGGAAATGGAATAGTCGTGAATCTCGAGTAACGGGCCAAGCCGCTAAAGTAGCTAAAGTTGTGATAAAGCCTGTCAGTAAAATGGGTCCTATAGAAATTCCATCTATTCCCAATCTCCAGTAAAAATCAAAATAATTGATCCATTTATAATTCTCCGTTAGTTGCATTAACGGATCATCCAATTGGAAACGATAACCGAATGCATAGGTTGTTAGAAGGAGTTCTACTATACATATACATATAGTATACCACCTTATTACCTTATTTCCTCTATGAGGAAGAAAGAAAATTAAGGAACCCGCGGATATTGGCAAAACTACAACTAGCGTTAACCAAGGAAAATTATTCATAGTAAAAACAAAATAAACTTGGACCAGAAAAACCCGTGCTCGAAATAAATATATTTTGAGCGCGGGTTTTTGTCGGTAAAGGTAAAAAAATCAAATGTATTCGAGTAGGGTTTTCTGAAACGTATTAATAAGCTAGACCCATACTTCGAGTTGTTTCATGCCATAAATAAACGCGAACACTCAAGAAATCCGTTGGACAGGCAGATTCACATCTCTTACAACCGACACAGTCCTCTGTTCTTGGAGCAGAAGCTATTTGCTTAGCTTTACATCCATCCCAAGGTATCATTTCTAATACATCAGTTGGGCAGGCTCGCACACATTGAGTACACCCTATACACGTATCATAAATCTTTACTGAATGTGACATTGGATCTATAAATTTTTAAACGTCAGAAATTTTCGATCTAGTAAACTTGTAAATGAATCATATATTTAGACACCAGATGAATCAATAATTTACCAGAAATTTGGAAGCAATCTACTTCTGGATCGACTCATACGATAGAACCAAGATACTTTGATTTCTTACATTTTCTAAAATATGGATTAGATTTAATGTATGGTCATGTTAATTAGAATTTATGAATATTGTAATTTCTATGATTAATACTACACTACTTATTCAACAAATTCGATTGATTGATACGAGTTGATTTTCTGTTACGATAAATTGACGAAACAATGGCCAGTCCAATAGCTGCTTCAGCGGCGGCAATAGCTATAACAAAAATTGAGAAAATATTTCCTTTTAATTGCCGGCTATCAAAAAAATCAGAAAATGTTACGAAATTTATATTAACCGCATTCAGTATAAGTTCAAGACACATAAGGGCTCTAACCATATTTCGGCTTGTGATCAATCCATAGATACCGATAGAAAATAAGTAGGCACTCAAAACAAGTACATGCTCGAGCATCATTGACTAACTCCTTATCAATTTTGATTCATTTCAATATGAACTGAATAACAATTCAACAGATTCAATTGACTAGAATATAAAGTGCGGAACAAAGAAATATATTGTATTGGTAATAGATTAAATAAAAGAGTTTTTATTTTGACTTTTAGACATAACCAATTTTAAAACCAATTTTAAATTTAAAATGGAAGATAAAAAAATGTAATAACACAGAACAGAGTTGAATTTTGATTACTGTTGGAAATTCTAGAAATTTATTACTGGCGCGCTACCGCAATTGCGCCTATTAAAGCGACTAAAAGAATTATCGAAATGAATTCAAATGGAAGAAAAAAATCTGTTGATAAATGAATTCCAATTTGTTGACTATTACTTATCAAATCTTGCTCTATAATCTGGTTTGATCTTGCAGTCCAAATAATCCCGTACCATGACGTATCCGTAATACTAATTATTAGTAAAACAAAAATACTTGTACAAACTGGTAAAGTAATCCCATCCCCAACAGTCCAAAGATTCAAATCTTTGTAATCTTCTGAACCATTCATAAACATCACAGCAAATACAATTAAAACATTTATAGCTCCCACGTAAATAAGAAGTTGTGCAGCAGCTACAAAATAGGAGTTTAATAGAATATAAAATAAGGATATACAAACAAGAACCAGCCCCAATGAAAAGGCAGAATAAATGGCGTTGGTAAATAATACCACACCTATACCGCCTAGTATAAGACCCAATCCCAGAAAGACTAAAAGAAAGTCATGTATTGGTCCAGGCAAATCCATTATATGTAAAATAAGAGATAAATAAATCTAAATGTTTTTCATGACTTTATTGAGACCCGATCAGAAATTTTTTTTAATAATTTTTCAAAAATTCCTAATTAAATCCTAAGAGATAGGACTAAATGTAGGTACAATTATTGGGCTAATTTTATTCTTTATCTGAAGGAATAGGTCTAATCCGAAATTTTTTATTTCGAAATATATACAGATATATTAATTAATAGATTTTCAATCAAAATAAAGATTCGCTTCTTAATCAACCAATTAATAGTTGGAATTTCATTTCTAGTTATTGACCAAACAAAACAAAAGAACCTTTATTTCTTTTAAATAAATAAATCAAAACCGAACCTTAGTATTGTTAAAGTAATTGGAATTTATTCTTGAATCAAGAGATTTACTTATTTTTTATTTGAGGTGAATTAAAAATTGTTCGAATTGTATAATCGTCAACTACTGACATTGGTAAACGACCTAAAGCAATTTGATTATAATTTAATTCGTGACGATCATAAGTAGAAAGTTCATATTCTTCAGTCATTGATAAACAATTTGTTGGACAATACTCAACACAATTACCACAAAATATACAGATTCCGAAATCAATACTGTAATTTAGTAATCGTTTCTTTCGAATATCTGTTTCTAATTTCCAATCAACAACGGGTAGATCTATAGGACATACACGAACACATACTTCACAAGCAATACATTTATCAAATTCAAAATGAATTCGACCACGGAAACGTTCCGCGGTGATTAATTTTTCATACGGATATTGAATAGTTACGGGTAAACGATTTGCGTGAGATAAAGTAATCATGAAACCTTGACCGATGTACCTTGCAGCCCGTACTGTTTGTTGACCATAATTCATGAACCCAGTTACCATAGAAAACATATCGTGAATATATATATGAATAATTTTATGTTTGTTTATTTCTCTTGTTTGAGACAAATTGTGAATATAGAATATTCCTTTACAGCGAAAAGAGTTGAGAAGAAGTTGTTAATAATAGATTACCGAGAGAGATCGGTAAAAGAAATTTCCATCCAAGATTTAATAGTTGGTCCATTCTTAGCCTCGGCAAAGTCCATCTTGTTGTGATAGGAATGAACAAGAACAAATAAGTTTTAGTTAATGTAATAAAGATACCAATCGTCGCTTCAAAGACTCCACCTAATTTATTTATTTCAAAAAACTCAGAAACGTATATGTCTGGAATAGATATATTCCAGCCTCCCAAGTAAAGAACTGTTACAAATAATGAAGAAACTAATAGGTTTAGATAAGAAGCAACATAAAATAAACCAAATTTTATACCCGAGTATTCGGTTTGATAACCTGCTACTAATTCTTCTTCTGCTTCTGGTAAATCAAAAGGTAATCTCTCACATTCTGCTAGGGAAGAGATGAGAAAAATGATAAACCCTATAGGCTGACGCCATAAATTCCACCCCCCAAAACCATATTTTGATTGCGCCTCAACTATATCAATTGTACTTGAACTGTTAGATAATCATAGTCGGTGATACCATCACTGTTATCATCGCTATTACAGAACCGTACGTGAGATTTTCATCTCATACGGCTCCTTAAAGGCCATAAATAAATCTAAGGACCGGGTAAGTATTATTTTATCTTGATACATTTGTAGGATGGATAAGGTCAAATCTTATTGGACGGTCCAAAATTAGACCAATAGAATTCTGTCTGTTATAATTATTAGTTTTAAATAATTGTTATTTTAATAATTAAATAAATTAATAATAAAATAAAAAAAAAACAAAGTACTTCTGAATTGATCTCACCCCTTCTTTAAAAAATTTCAATTTTTCTTTGTCGAGTAATAACTTAATTCTTCAATAAAATACTTCTTGTAGAAATATAACTAACATAATTAACCCTTCGTTTTTACTTACGAAAAAAAAAATTCCATATTAATTCATGAATTATGATATATATTCTATATATATATGAATATAGAATAGGAATATGGAAAAGGATAAAAAAGATATATTTTTTTATTGGAATTGGGTTTCTTTCTCTTTTTTTTTTCGTTCCTATTCTTCTTTCTATTTCTTAAAAAAAGAGGGCTTACAAAATAAAGGATTTTTTCGTTCCCAATAGTTATGTATTTCATCGGTGGATAGGAGCATACTCTGGATTGGAATAGTGCCTTGGGGAGTACTTCCTAATAATTTCTACTAACTTTAAGCCCCGATTAGTATTCGTTGTTTGTATATTATGTAAAAAAGCCCTTTTTGGATAATTTACATAATTTCCATTTCCATTACAAATCCGTTACATATTTTGGTGTTTCTAACCATCCACTCGTTTTTGTTCAACCCTCCGTTATGATAATACATGTATGTTAATCCATACAAATGATAGTGAAAAATCAATACGGTGGATTTTTTGAGCCCGCTTCAAGTCAGGATGACTAATCGACCAATCTTGGCTTGGGGTAACCGATTTCTTATGTTTATGTTTATTTTCGCTTAACTCTTTAACTCTTATACATGGAAAATGAGACTCAATATTTTTACTGCGAATTTATATATTTATATATTCTAAATTATATAATATATATATAAGCTGTTTTCTTTCACTCAATATAACTATTTTATTGAATTTTTCAATCCGAATAATGAATAAAAAAAAAAATGAAGATCTCTAACCCTACTCAATTCATTCCACCGTTTTCCTCGAAAGGAAGAATAGAGAAAGGTTTATGTCTATATATCAACGAATCGCACGTAGAGATATTGATAACACACATAAAGTTAATGGTATTTCATAACTAATTGATTGAGCAGCAGCTCGTAGACCACCTAAAAAGGAATATTTATTATTTGACCCGTATCCTGACATAAGAAGTCCAATGGGAGCAATACTTGAAATGGCAATCCATAAAAAAACACCAATATTGAGATCCGCTAAAACAAGACGATACCCAAATGGAACTACTAAATAGCTTACTAAAATGGATATAACTGCTATGGATGGACCGATACTGAATAAACGAGTATCCCCTCTAGATGGAAAAAGATTTTCTTTGAAAAGAAGTTTTGTCCCATCTGCTAGAGCTTGAAGAACTCCCAAAGGGCCGGCGTATTCAGGTCCAATACGTTGTTGTATTCCCGCGGATATTTCTCTTTCTAACCATACAATTACCAGTACGCCTATTGTAATTCCCAATACAAGAGTTAAAATAGGAATAAGTAACCATATAATTCCATAGACCCCCTTTAAAAATTCCAATCTAGAAAAAGAATCGATCTCTTGTAATTCTAGTGTATCAATTATCATTTCAACGATCAACTTCTCCCATAATGATATCTATACTACCTAGTATTGTCATAATATCAGCCAATTTCATTCTTTTAACTAACTGAGGAAGAATTTGCAAATTGATAAAACCCGGCGGTCGAATTTTCCATCTCCAAGGAAAACCACTCCGATCCCCTATCAGGAAAATCCCTAATTCGCCTTTTGGAGCTTCGACTCGCACATAAAGTTCTTGTTTCGGCAATTCAAATGTAGGAGAAGGTTTTTTACTAATAAAGCGATATTCAAAATCATTCCATTCTGGATTCCTTTCTCTATCAAAGTAGCGGATTTCTAAATTCTCATATGGTCCCCCCGGAATTCCTTCGAGAGCCTGTTGAATAATTTTTACAGATTCCACCATTTCACCAATTCGGACTAGATAACGAGCCAATGAATCCCCTTCTTTTTGCCACTGTACTTCCCAATCAAATTCGTCATAACACTCATACTGATCAACTTTACGAAGGTCCCATTGTATTCCGGACGCTCGCAGCATTGGTCCTGATAAACCCCAGTTTATTACTTCCTCTCGACCAATAATGCCTACCCCCTCGACTCGTTCTAAAAAAATAGGATTGCGTGTAATAAGTTGTTGATATTCAGCAACCCTTATTAAAAAATAATCGCAGAAATCCAAACATTTATCTATCCAGCCATAAGGGAGATCAGCCGCCACCCCTCCGATCCGAAAATAATTATGCATCATTCTCATACCGGTGGCAGCTTCGAATAGATCATATACTAATTCTCTTTCTCTGAAAATATAGAAAAAAGGAGTCTGTGCACCAATATCCGCCATAAAAGGGCCGAGCCATAACAGATGAGAAGCTATACGACTCAACTCCAACATAATTATTCTGATATAGCTGGCTCTTTTAGGTACTTGAATATTTCCCAGCTGTTCCGGCCCATTTACTGTTATTGCTTCTGTGAACATAGTAGCTAAATAATCCCAACGTGTTACATAAGGCAAATATTGTATAATTGTTCGGTTTTCCGCAATTTTTTCCATCCCTCGGTGTAAATAACCCAATATTGGTTCACAGTCAATAACATCTTCACCATCTAGAGTAATGATAAGTCGAAGAACACCATGCATTGATGGATGGTGGGGACCCATACTGACTACCATCAGGTCTTTTCTTGTAGCTGGTATATTCATAGGTTTTTCCTTAATTCACTCTTTCATGAATTGAATTGCTGAAAACGAAAAAAAGTTCATTCAAATTCACGATCTAATAAATCAAATAATTCAAAATGCTTCTTCAAATTAACGAGTTTTTGATTCACGAATATCCAACCGATTAATCAATTCTTTATAACCTATTCTATTTTTCTTTGACAAATAAGATAGCAGGCGTTGGCGTTTTCCCAGAATTTTACGTAGACCTCTCTGAGATAAATAGTCTTTTTTGTGTAATTGTAAATGGGAAGTAAGTCTTCGTATCCTATTGGTGAAACTTAATATTTGAAATTCAACAGAACCCCTATTTTCTTCTTTTTCTTCTTGTGAAATAACTGAGATGAATGAATTTTTTACCATAAAACGAACCCCCCTTCTTTTTTTAAGATATTTTAAGATATTTTGATTGATAGATATTTTTATTGATCAGTAATAATAATGGCACTTGTTTTAGTTTGGTATAGAGAATAATCTTAATTTCGGTCTAATTTCGATTTTTATTAAATCAAATTAAATCAATCCTATTTTAATTTCAAAATTTGAAAAGGTATACAGTATACAAAGGTATACAAAAGGATGGTTGTTTTCTATCCTCCAAAACGATAAAAACTTAGTCCTAAAATCAGACAATTTTATTGATTCATTTGTAGATCGAATTGATATGTCATTGAATTAGTATCATGTATCAGAATAGAATGTAAGACATTGAATGTGCGCACCTCTTTGTCGTCATCGACCCGCTGCGTTATGGGAAAGATAGCAAAACTTTACTAGTAATGGATTTTCAATCGCGGATACATATGTATCCTTACCATACCGAAACGACTGCCGTTATTGCTATCAAACCAATACCGATTCATACAAGCTAAATCTTCTAATCGATAATTGGGCCATAGAAATAACTTTAAGTTAATAAGTTTCTTTTTATATCCTTTGTTTTTATCCAAAACTTGACTGTTTACCTTATTACCATTCCCTAATGCTGAATTTTTATGCATATCATTTCTATTCCTAGAATTGAAACAAATTAGAATTCTAAATTCTCTCCGAAGTCTAGGTGATAAAATATTTTCAGGAACAAACAAATCATAATGATTTTTATCTCTATTTCCAGTCATCTTTTTATATTTGGTAATGACTTCATCAGAATTCTTATCAATATGGGTTTTTTCTCTGTATTTTTGATTCATTTTGTGTTTACTTTGATGAACCGATGAAATACCAATGGTTTGATACATAATAAATTGCCCATCATTTTTTATAGATAGACGAATTGGTTCAATAATCAAAATTCCTCTTTTGATGAATTCCGTAAGAGTTAAATTTTTCTCAATTATCAGAATATCAAGACTCATTTCTCCTCTTTGAATAGAGGATATAGTTATTTCTCTTGGATTTATCAGTCTAAGCAGGAGACAATATACTTTGATGTTATTGATTATTTTTTTAGTTAAAATATCATCCCATCGCAATTGAAACTGAAAATACCTGTTTAGTAAGAAATCAAACTCCTCTTTTGTATCATTCTTGTCTTGTTTTTTATTTTTTTGTTTTTTCATCTCCGAGTCCATATAATCTTCTTCAACATCTTTTTCTTGGTTTGAAAGAGCAGATTCAAGGTTTGCTTGGTCCGCTGATTCTTTTTGCTCTTTATTTCGTTTTTTTAATTCAAGAGATTTTTTTTCATTGGAGGATATAAAAAGATCTTTATCATTAACGTTTTCATTTATATTAGAATCTAAAAGAAGTAATTTTTTTGGTATAACCCACGGTTTAGTTTTATACAAATTATAAAGGATCAAAAATTCGGAGAAGAACCAACGTTCAAGATTTGATATGGGGCGGTTTAATATTTCTTCATTCATTCCCATCCAATCCAATTTTTTTTTTTGATTAGATAAATAGATTTCTTGATCTTGATGAATTGTGAGATCAAAAAAATTTTGCTTATTCATTTTATCAATTATTGGATAATCATTAAGTTTATCCTTAGTACATTTTTTATTACTGTTTGGGTCAGTATCAATATTGATCCAAGCTTCAATATTGATTTTCTTTCTAAGACAAAAATGGATAATTCTCCAATCAAAATATTTTCTATCCAGATTTTTATCCATATCTGTAATATCATGTTGTACTCGATCATTATTGATAGGGATAATAGGAATACCTTCCATCATATAAAAAGATTTGAGTTTATTTGTGTTGGAGTTCGAAAAAACTTCTTGGTTGTTTTTTACGTGTAATGACAATTCATAAATTGACGAGTACTTCGTATTTTCAGAATTAATAGATTTATATGCTAACCGATCATATTTATATTGTTTTTTAAAATTCTCTTTTTCATTCAGTAATGAAGCCTTTTCAAAATTTTTGAGTTTTTCGTAGTGAATAAATTGCGTTTTTTTAGATGAGTTACTTAAATCCTTATTTTTATTCATATAATGGTGATTGAATCTATTTCGCCATTTTTGTGGTACTAGTCTAGACCATCTAATGTGAGATATATCATATTGATAATGATTCCTTAACCAATTTGTCCATTGATTTATTCCAGAATTCTGACAATTCTTATGTCTTAATTGAGAAAGAAAAAGTTCTTGTGTTCCAACAAAATAACTCCTTATTTCATTCTTAATAAAAGGAGCTGCTCCATTATATTGCAAGACAGATTTTAACTTATAAAAATCAAAATTGACAAATTGGGTTTGTGAGAGTTTGTAAAATACATAGGCTTGTGAAAAGTAGGATAAGTCACAAAAAGTATTTGAATTTTTTTTACTAATATTAGTATTATATAGTGTCTTTTTTATAGTCAAAATAAAATGAATTAAACTTTGATTTTTTTTATCCATTTTTTCTTGATTTGTTTCATTATTGGTAATGTATTTATTAAAATTTTTTTTTATTGAGTCACGAAATGGTTGTGTATTGATCCTAGGAATATTAATGATCCATAGAAAGATATCTATGTGTATCCTTTCAATGAAAAATTTTATAAAATAATGTGATTTGCGTATTAGTCGAGCATTTTTTCTTTTTAATATCTGCCAAATATTTTTTTGTGCTTTCAACCTTTTATTATCATCACTTATTTTGTTAAAACTAATATTTCTATCCGGAATTCTAAATCCGCCCTTTTTTTCATTTGTAATTTTTTCTATTTGATTTATGACCGTGTTTGTTCTATCAGTTAGATCCTGCATTTTTTTTTCTGTCAACGAATAATTTGTCCAATTCCGAGGTATAGTTTCAATGGACGATGGTATAGTTTCAATCGATGATTCAGGAATCATCAGATTACTTATTATCAAATCTTTTTTAGTTTTATTCAATTCATATACTTTTCTTTTTCTCAATCCAAATAATAGAATTGGATTTATTTTTGATAGTTCTTTTTTTATTTCTTTTAAAAAAAGAATCCTTTTAATGATCCATTTTTTTATTTCTTTTGAAACATTTAGAAACAATTTTGTTTTTTCTTTAAAAATTTTTAGAATTAGAAAACATTTCTTTTTCAATTTTCTAATTTTTCTTTTGAGTTCTTTAAAAATGGGTTCAAAAAAAGATTCGTGTTTTCTGGAAGAATCAAAAGGGAATTCTGCTTCCATTCCAAAAATTGTTAAAAAACACGAATCTTTTTTTGAATCTTTCTTTTTCATTGGATCGTTATAAGGGGCTCGTGGATTCGATCTATGCCAAGGTTTCAGACGAAAAGGAAATAGGATCTTAATCTGAATACCGTCTGTTAACCAATCTTTTGGAAATTCTTTTTCTGATAATTGAACGCCATTATAGGTGCATTTAACATGAATTTCTCGATTCCAATCCTTAAAATCTTCGGACCATTCAGGAAATTGAAATAATAGCATACGGGCGATATTTTTAAATATTATCAATGAAGGCAATATAATATATTTTCTAAGAATCGATTGGGTTATTAATAAAAAACCTCTTATTACTTGAGCAAGTAAAATACTATCCCAGGCTTCCGCTATTTCTATACGTGCTTTCTCCTTTCTTTTGGCTTCTTCTTTTTTATCTTCTTCCTTTTTTTTCTCACTTTCTTCTGTGGTTTTCTCTTTAGAATCCGAAATTTTGAGTTCTGTGTTTGTCCACATACCATTTCTAAAAATTCGGTTTATACGTTCGGAAATATCAAAAGAAAAAAAAGGGGATTTGTTTATTCGGTCCAAAAAGAGGGGGGAATGCACGTCTGCCTCAAAGAATTTCCAAGTAACTATTTTACGTCTTTGAGCACGTACAGAGCCTTTGATTAGGTCTCGACGAAAATCTGGTTGTTGTGAATAACGTATCAAAGCAACTTCATCTGGTTCATCAGTATCATCAGTTTCTTGGGTATTACTATAAGTATCAGTATTCTCTTGGTTATCAGTAAAAATAATTACACTTTTGTCTTTTCTTGAGCGAATCTGCATATTCTCTATCTCACCCTCCTCTCGTTCTTCCTCGTCTAGTTCCCAATCAGCAATTAATTTGTATGGCCAGTAAGGGATTTTTTTATGTATTTCTGTTAATGCAATAGATTTTTTTTTTATCGTTTTCTCGTTTGGAAGAGTTCTATCTGCATCAAATAAAAATTTTAAAACTTTTATTCTATCTTCTGAATCAATTCTTACTTGTTCATGTTTAGGAACTATAAAAGGTCTTTTAAAATTTAAACTTGATGTTGATTTTACAGCAAATTCATTGATTAAGTTCAATAAATAATCCATTTGCTTTGCGCATGCTTTTGTATCAAATGAATTTGGTTTCTGTTCAAATTCTAGTCGATTAATAATAAAAAGGATACTATGAATCTTATTTATCAAAAACTTTTCTATAGAATTTTTTCGAGAAATTTCCTTTTTAATTGAAAGTGAAAACAATTTTTTGATTCGTCCACGATAGGGTCCATTTATGAAAGGATCATATAGTTGGGGTAAATATTCTTTTTTAGTCTTATCATTACACAACCGAGTTCTTTTTTCGAGTACATTCAGAACAACGGATTCGTTAATGAGAGTTTGAGCTAAATTTTTATCGAGAGTTTTTACTCTATTTATAAAAAGTTTGCTTATATTTTTCTGTTTATGTTCATTGTTATAACTCCACTGGTTAAAAAATTCATTAGAGGGGACTTTTTCC